TTTGGTAAAGCAAGCACCTTGAAGTAAAGGATCTTGGATCCAGACCCTTTTGTGAATGAGAAAGATAAAGACGATAAAGACCAATGAAATCGCGTTTTCAGATTGTAAATGGTAAAGTTTGATTACCATTAACCTCCAGAATAGTTAACGAGTTTTTCGGTTTGATTCATCTCCTAAAGGCGGCTCTCGCCCTGAGTTATTTTAAGTTAAGAAGTTAAGGCGGCCTTAGGCATTAATTACCTATGGTATTCTTCTTATTACCTATTGTATTTCTAGTGCTTTTTTATTAGAGGTGGCCGGGACCTATTATTTCGAGTTTCTTTTTGAATCAAGGTGGCCATAGGCCCCTATGGTCCAGCGGTTACGACCTCTCTTTTTCACGGAGAAAACGAGGGTTCAAGTCCCTCTGGGGGTATACTAAGACTCAAGACGATAGGAGTGGGATTTTCTATCAAGTGATCTATATTTGTCAAGTCCTTCTAATAGTCTACTCAGTGGGACTTTGTATTTTAGATCAAGTGATATGTATTTATCAAATCTGCCTGGGGACAATATTGTGGAACGTCTAAAATAAATTAGGCGTTGGGTCGATGCCCGAGTGGTTAATGGGGACGGACTGTAAATTCGTTGACAATATGTCTACGCTGGTTCAAATCCAGCTCGGCCCAACAATTTGTCAATCTACTATCAGATGGTAGAACACTCTTGTTCTTAATAAATACCTGATACGAGAGAATAAAAAGGAATCCAAAATTTCTGCTAGATCTCTTCTTATTTCCCTGGGATTGTAGTTCAATAGGCAAGAGCACCGCCCTGTCAAGGCGGACGTTGCGGGTTCGAGCCCCGTCAGTCCCGACGGATCCAATAAGTACATCAATTCGCCTCTCCATGAAATCTGTGAAAGAAGGGACAGAGAGCATAATTGAATTCCGAAGGGGTTTCCCTTCTTTTTTTCAGGATTCTGTCGAAGAAAGAACAAACCCTAAACTAAAATGAAAATAACTAAAATAGTGAAGTTGATAGAATATTCCATCTTTTCTCCTGCGACTCATCTTTCTCATACTTCCTTGTCTTCCAAAGAAATTTAGATAATTAAAATTTAGAACCTAATTCCTCTCTTTTTCCACTTCGTTTGTATTGTTTGTTGGGGTTTTGTAGTTCGGACGGCCGGTTAGATTTCGTTTCGTTTGATGGTTCTATAAGGAAGACCTAAGGTAGGTTATAGAAAAGAAAGAACAGAAAAGAAGGATACAGAAAGTAAAGCAACTTTTGGTTGGTCCGGGAATCCAAGATTGGATTTGGTATGGATAAAAGATGTTCGTATGTTATACTATTCAATTCTCGACGACGAATTAATTTAATAGCTCAGATATTGTTATTCATGATATTGATCCGATTCAAGATCATCGATAGGTAATGCATTCATTGAATTGACAGGTGAAAGATTTATCATCTCTATGGGATTAAATCCCGAGTTATTGTGAAATAAAAAAACGATGAGATTATGGAAGTAAATATTCTTGCATTTATTGCTACTGCACTGTTCATTTTAGTTCCTACTGCTTTTCTACTTATAATTTACGTAAAAACAGTCAGTCAAAATGATTAATTACTTTAAATGAAACTTGACTTCTGAATTCTTATCAATAGTTGAAGAAATCAAATGAAAAGTATTCTATTTTTACGTCTTAAATGAAATCAACGGGCTATCATCGGCGGTCTTCTATGAGATCCGAGAGTATGGTAAGTAAGAAATTGATTTCTTACTTACCATACTCTCTATTAGTGTTATAATAGTGTATAAAATTGTTTCTAATAAAGTTGGTATACTATATTAGCTTCTATCTTCAATATTAGCTTCTATCTTCAATAGATGTAATTATTAATCCATATATGTAATTGACGTAGGACCCAATTCTAGTTCGTTTGATACATCTATTTATTCCGATGAATCTGAAATAATTGTTTTACTGTTATAGAATATATTTCTCCACTAGAATCCAATGGAATTTGAAAATGAAGATATTTTGATTTGAATTGAAATAATTTTCAAATCAAAAATGCGTTGCAGAACGATCTATAAAACAATTGATACCGTTTCATTCCTCAACTAAATTAGGAGTGCTTCTAAAGTCCACTTCTTCCCCATACTACGAGTGAAAGGGAAAATGTAAAGACTACCATTAAAGCAGCCCAAGCGAGACTTACTATATCCATGTGAATTATGTCCCTTATCTCTATGATAGAATTATTCCATTATTGCTCACTAATAATAGTAGAATTAATGGTCCAGAGTCAAAAAGGGATTCTGGCCGAACACTATTGATGAACCAATCAAATAAATCCATTTCAAAAATTCCTATATTATTTCTAATCGGGAAAGACTAAACACAAGTAAAATAAAAAAGAACATTACAAAGGAATGTTACTAATGGAACATCTAGTAATAAAATAAATAAGAGGGTCCATTCATTTTTTATTGCCCTTCAAAGTAAAAATAGATCAATTGCTATCTATTACAAAATTTTCCTATTTGATCTAATACGTACCCTTTCCCGATTGTCTCTCTGAAGGAGTTGAGAGATAGTATATTATACTTTTGACGAGGGGTTAAAATTTTTTTTCGCTTTTTATTTTCTATAAAAAAGGAAATTATCCATCTCAATCTAATCTAATAGTGATTGAATGCCTAAACACTCAGAGATTCTCGCGAGTCTATATATGTCGATTATAGTATAGAAAGAACTTCCCCCAACCAGTAGTTAAATTATCTGCCGGCTATCCAAACCCAATCAGTAGACATTACATTAGTAGTAGAAAGGAATCGGGAAGTCTTGCTTCGACCATGACAATCTTTCTTTTCATTTTCGATTCAAAAATTGATTTACAAAATATCCAGAACGGATGTTTAGAATCAATCAAGTATTAATAGTCCCCTTATTCTGTTCTGCTGGATAAAATTTGGTTGAGTTATATCAGCAGAACAGAATAAGAGATTTCGATTCGTTTGTTGATGAGGCGGCACCCGGATTTGAACTGGGGAAAAAGGATTTGCAGTCCCCCGCCTTACCACTCGGCCATGCCGCCAAAACGATACACAATAGGATCAAAATTTCCCTTTTGGGTTGTATTACTAAATTTTAGTTTATTGTACTTGCATCCTGTTTTTAATCCTTTTTTTAATTTAGAAAAATTAGAAAAGAAACCATTTTTCCCCTTTTGATTGTCTTTGATCTACCCCTTCGATTGATTATATAGTATCTCAAAACACACAATGCCAAAAAGCTTCCCCTCACTTTTATATTGAAAAAGAAAATGTATATTTTCACTCAAAAAAACCAAAATTGATGACAAATGGGAACCATTAACTATTCGTTGACTGAGAATTCGTGAATGATTATTGGATTTGAATCTAAAATTTGGTTTACCTAATGACATAAGAAAATACAAATTGATACATACTTAATTGATTCTTTTGAATCAAAAATCCTTCTCAATTTCCATTATAACAAAAATGATAAGTATATGTAAACCCCAGAACGGAAATTGTTACAAAGATACAAAATTGGCTATTTAGAGTATGTTGCCTATAAATAAAAAAGAAAGGGAATTTTTTGGAACAAAAAAGGCCCGGCTGGGTATTGACCGGGCCAGGCCAAAAGGGCGCTTCGAACAAAATAAAAGCAAGAAGGTCTTCTTTATTTCTTTTTCTATTTGGATCTTTCGAGCATCTAAATGGAATTGCTAATTCTATAATAACGATAAAGAATGTGAAAGAAATACTTTCTTTAATCCTTATTTGATGTGTAATGTAACATAGTAATTATCTTTTTCAATTGGGAGAGATGGCTGAGTGGACGAAAGCGGCGGATTGCTAATCCGTTGTACGAGTTATTCGTACCGAGGGTTCGAATCCCTCTCTTTCCGTTTCCGTTGATGACTTTCTATTTTTTTTCTTTCAAATTTAGCAAATCCCTGTTTATTTTTTTCATAGTGAAATGTGTGGAATAGCTAAAATAAAATATTAAGAAAATTGTAAAATTAAGCAACAAAAACGAAATTTTTATTTTATTCTTCACGTCCAGGATTACGTCCTGGATCATTGGATAGGAATCCAAAGATGAAGAGAGAAACAAAGAATATTACTACTGTGTAAACGAAAAGTTTGAGAGTAAGCATTACACAACCTCCAAGATCATTTTTTTGAAAAAAAACGAGAAAAGAAAAGATAATAGATCCTCCTTTTTTATATCACATATCCTATTTTGACACCAAGAAATGAATTATAGAAATAGAAAAGAATGTTCAGAAATTCAAATGAAGTTGAAATTTTTAATAAGAGTCTTTGATTACCACAAATCACTTTCATACCGACAATTAGATATTGTAAGCGACCCTAAGCTAATAAGGTATTTCGCCGAAAAAAGGAGAAAAAGGATTAAAATCGGGAAATGGGGCGAGCCGGATTTTTTGCGGCTATCCGAAATTTCAATGTTTGAATTGAAGGTTCATACTGTCAGACTTATTTGATCTTCTCGATTGTTATCATTTTTATCAAAAAAAAAATGAATTTTCTAGGATACTATTAAAGATCTTATCGAAAACTTACAGCAGCTTGCCAAACAAAGGCTAAAAGAAAAAAGAACAGGGGTATGACTGGCATAACATCTACGATTGGATTCAAAAAAGCATAGGCTTCGGGCAATTTGGCGAAGAAAAGACTACTCGGATAAAGGGCAGAATTAAGACAGATCAAACTAAAGATATTAAGCATAACAGACATTTTTTTTCGTCGAGATAATTGCATTTTGATTGAGTTATTGATATAAGGAAAAATGAAGAAAGTAAGGTAGACAAAAAAATCCTTCTTTTTCCACTCAATCAAAAATCCTCCAATTCTCAAAGGAGAATAGAAAAAATCATACTTTCATACAATATCTTAATTGAATTATATATAATGATCAATAAATTCAGTTGAATTCTAGATATACACATGTCAAAATTCTAGCAACGAATCTATAATCAATTCTATAAAGGAGAAAGATTTTCTATAGATAGTTGGACTGGAATTGACGAACACTTAATACCAATATTATTCTTTATTAGTATTAGTGTCCAATAAAAATAGAAATGGGGCGTAGCCAAGCGGTAAGGCAACGGGTTTTGGTCCCGCTATTCGGAGGTTCGAATCCTTCCGTCCCAGAGCATATCCCTTGTATCCGAATACTTCTTTTTTGTTCAACAAGGTTCTGTTTCAAGGTCTAATATTGGATAGAATATGATTCCTCTTTCTTTTTTGATTTTGAATGATTCTTTTCGAAATCATATCTTAATGAATGATTCTTTTCGAAATCATATCTTAATTTTTTACAAACTGAACTAAATCGAGTTCAAATTACATGCAAAAGGAACTAAACCTATGATCCAGATAAAGATAAGATGGGGCATAGATCTGTAGAAGGATTACTTAACCTCAGGTTAAACAAAATATGAATATGAAAATACATATAAAAGAGGAAGTGCTTAGCTTATAGGTATGTATTGTTTCCTATTTCAGTGACAAAAAGTCTTTCCATTTTTGTGAAAAAGAATTTGCATTCCTAAAAGATTAAAATTGAAATATTTAACAATGATATTTCTTTTTATTGTTCGATCTATTTAGATTATTTGCTTTACATCATTGACAATTCCATTCGAAAAGAAACAGAAAATTATCTTTTTTATGATAACCAAATGAAGTCTTTACTGTAAAACATGACTCAAATTCAAGTATAAAGATTTGTAATGATTCTTTATGGATTGAATCTTTGGGAAGTTTTGGGAAGTTGGAACGGGTCAGTCTATCTTATTGAGTCACTTGAAGAGGCAGAGTCAAATAGAATTTATTTATTCGTGTGATTTCTGTTAGTTATTTTATTTCTATATTCAGATTTCTGGATATTTCTGTTAGACATTTTTTTGAGATAGAGATTTATAGAAAAAGTTCCATTCATACAAAAAACCGGGGTCTTGCTAATATTTATTCAGAAAAATTTTTTTGATCTTTATTATCTATTTTATTATCTATGTAGATAAGAAAAAATAGAAATGACTGTGTCTCTGTACCGACTGAACCAATGACTATTCATGATTCCACAATTGAATCAATTCCATACTGGTTCCAAATTAGAGGAATGTTATGGTAAAACTTCGTTTAAAACGATGTGGTAGAAAGCAACGTGCGACTTGAAGGACACGATCCGGTGTGGATTCTTATTCTTACATCCACCATTTTATATAGGAATGAAGGTGCTCTTGGCTCGACGTCGTTTTTCTATTCTACTAGAATCCTTCTTTTTTTGATTGGGTTTTAATGTGAATATGTAAATAGTTCGTGATGGAGCTCGAGTAGAAAGTATTGATGAATTTCTCAGGGGCAACGATCTAGGGTTAATGCCAATCAATAAATTGGAACAACTTCGTAAGTATATCTTCGATATAGAAATCGAAAGGATCCGATTCGAGCAAATTTTTCAATTCAAAAAAATTTGTTGGAACGGCTAAAACTTTTTCGATCCACAGTGTATCGCGCACGAATCAACCATCGGTATGATTCTTTGATAGAAAGAAATCACAAAAGGGGTATGTTGCTACCATTTTGAAAGGATTAAGAAGCACCGAAGTAATGTCTAAACCCAATGATTTAAAACCAAGATAAAGGATCCCAGAACAAGGAAACACCACTTCAATTGTCTCACGGATCCAAATAAAGAATCCAAATATATTTGAAATGAGACGAAAAAAAAGGGGGGGTTAAAGACCACTCAAAAAAAGAAAAATCTTAATTTCTTTAAGATATTTGAGAATTTTTGAACTTGAGTTATGAGTACAAATGATTTTTTTCAGGAAGGAAGCTAAATAAAAATGACTATGAGTTAAATTATAGACTAATTTATTTTACGGATTCCTTTCCTATCCTATTTATTCTAATTTTTGTCTATGGATAAAATTAGAATCGTTTTTTATCGAGCCGTACGAGGAGAAAACTTCTTATACGGTTCTAGGGGGGGGTTCTTTTTTATCTACATCTATCCCGATGAGCCGTCTATCGAATCGTTGCAATTGATGTTCGATCTCGAAGAGAAGGAAGAGATCTTCGGAAAGTGGGTTTTTATGATCCTATCAAGAATCAAACTTATTTAAACGTTCCCGCGATTCTCTATTTCCTTGAAAAGGGCGCTCAGCCTACAGGAACTGTTCAGGATATTTTAAAAAAGGCAGAGGTTTTTAAGGAACTTGGCCCTAATCAAACGAAATTCAATTAAATTAAGGAAATAAAAACTAAGGATAGGATAGTGATTTCTATATCATTTTGGATATCTTTTCTATACTATGTTTTTTATTTCCTTCTTTTCTTGCTCTATTCGTATCTATTTATCATTGCTTTTATAGAATCTTTTTCTAACTTTGATGAATCCTTACAAAATAGAAAATGATGGCATTACCTGCAACCTGCAACCTGCAATCGGGTGGTTTTCATTCGAACTCGAATACCAAGTAAGAAAAAAGGAATCGAAGTTCTGTATTCGACTTACTTTAGTCGACTTATTCTATATGGATTCAATACACTATTGATTGCATAAATCCTTTTTCTACTTTTTCTTTATTTATTCTCCATCTAAACTAAAATTTTTAGTATATATGCATATGCAGTGCCAATCCAACACAAGTCTTTTTTTTACTATTATTTCAATTTTAGTTCTTGTATTTTTTCCATCGTATTCTTTTATTAACCTTTATATTGACAATATTGTATCGAACAAATATAATTCATCGTGATAAGCAGCTCTATTTATTTCCGTCCCATAGGTTTTCTTTTTTACCTGTTGATTCAAATGATGGGTTCGTTGGATTAGCTTTGCTCCTCGGATTTTTGATTGAAAAAGTGGATAACATAAAAATAGGGGATGGTCCAGCATTTTTACATTTATTTCTTTTTTTGATTTGATCGGGAAATTTTTTCTTTTTTCATCTGATTTAGTCATTTTTATGTTCCAAATATATTAGAAAAATTTTTTATATCTTTTTTTATTTCGTAGATGTAGATTAATGCTTTGATTTAATCATTTTGTTTTATTCTGATTGTATCTACATACCTTTTTTCTATTTGGGTTGCTAACTCAACGGTAGAGTACTCGGCTTTTAAGTGCGGCTAGGATCTTTTACACATTTAGATGAAGCGAGGGATTCGTCCATACCATCGGTAAAGTTTGGAAGACCACGACTGATCCTGAAAGGGAATGAATGGAAAAAATAGCATGTCGTATCAATTAAGAGTTCTGAGAATATTTTATTCTTTCCGGCTCGATACAAAGCCTTCATTTAAAATTTAAATTATTCATTTAAATTATTCAAAGGGAGCAAATCGAAGTCAATTTCAAGTTGGGTCGAATTAATAAATGGATAGGGCCCCACGGCTTCAATTCATTTCATTTTGATTATAGGGAAAGAAAAAGCAACGAGCTTCCGTTCTTAATTTGAATGATTACCCGATCTAATTAGACGTTAAAAAAATATTAGTGCCCAATACGGGAAGGCTTTCTCCCAGGAATGTATTCTTGATTTTTTAATGAATCCTAAATATTACCACTCTCCATTCCATAATGGAGAAGTATGTGTATAAGAAACAGTATATTGATAAAAACATTTCCAAAATCAAAAGAGCGATTGGGTTGAAAAAAGTAAAGGGTTTCTAATCATCTTGCTATCCTATAATGAAAACGAACAGAAATACTTCATTTTAAAGGGAAAAAGAGAGGATAGAGAATCTGTTTATAAGTTTATCTGTAGCCGAGGTATCTATTCGGTTTGTACTATAATACCTTGTTTTGACTGTATCGCACTATGTATCATTTAGAACCCCCAAAATCCTCTACCTTTCATTTAAATAGACTTTCAAATGGAGAAATTCCAAAGGCTAGATAGATCTCACTACTTCTTATATCCACTTATCTTTCAGGAGTATATTTATGTACTTGCTCATGATCATGGTTTAAATGGATCGATTTTGTTGGAAAATGCAGGTTATGACAATAAATCCAGTTTACTAATTGTGAAACGTTTAATCATTCGAATGTATCAACAGAATCATTTGATTCTTTCTGTTAATGATTCTAAACAGACTGCATTTTTGGGGCACAACAAGAATTTTTATTCGCAAGTAATGTCAGAGGTTTCTTCAACCATTATGGAAATTCCATTGTCTCTGCGATTAATATCTTCCCTAGAAAGGAAAGGGGTAGTTAAATCCGATAATTTACGATCAATTCATTCCATATTTTCTTTTTTAGAGGACAACTTTTCACATTTAAATTATGTATTAGATATACTAATACCTTACCCAGCTCATCTGGAAATCTTGGTTCAGGCTCTTCGCTATTGGATCAAAGATGCTTCCTCTTTGCATTTATTAAGATTCTTTCTCCATGAGTGTCATAATTGGGATAGTCTTATTACTTCAAATTCAAAGAAAGCCAGTTCTTTTTTTTCAAAAAGAAATCACAGACTATTCTTCTTCCTATATACTTCTTATGTATGTGAATATGAATCTGGCTTCCTATTTCTCCGTAACCAATCTTCTCACTTACGATCAACATCTTCTGGAGCCCTTATTGAACGAATATATTTCTATGGAAAAATAGAGCATCTTGCAGAAGTCTTTGCCAGGACTTTTCAAGCGAATTTATGGTTCTTCAAAGATTCTTTCATGCATTATGTTAGGTATCAAGGAAAATCAATTCTTGCTTCAAAAGGGACGTTTCTTTTGATGAATAAAAGGAAAGATTACTTTTTCAATTTCTGGAAATCTTATTTTTACCTGTGGTCTTATCCAGGAAGGATTTCTATAAACCAATTATCCAATCATTCCCTTGACTTTCTGGGTTATCGTTCAAGTGTGCGTCTAAAGCCTTCAATGGTACGCGGTCAAATGCTAGAAAATACATTTTTAATTAATAATGCT